AAGATCAATCATCTAAGATCAATCTTGGCTATTCACGCCCCTCACCTAGACTCTGCTTTTTGGTCTTTCAACTAAACCAACTAAACAATCAACTAAACCAACTAAACAATTGAAATTTACACTTTCGGCTATGTATGAAGTCGTAACATTGTTTTTTACTGGCGGAGGCACGAACAAATAAAAAAGATAAGAAGAAACAAAATTTAATTCGTTTCTTTTGTATACTTTGAAATACAAAAAATACACAATATCCATCTTTTCTTTTACCCGTTTTAGATACATAAAACTTAATTAATAAGGGGCTCCGACACTTAGATGAATAAGTATGTATCATGATCTATAACTAGAACACTGAATATGTATGTCGACCCATATCAATTAATTTGTAAAATATATACTCATACAAATTACTCATGTGCCAGGAACCAGATTTGAACTGGTGACACGAGGATTTTCAGTCCTCTGCTCTACCAGCTGAGCTATCCCGACCATTCACGACGCATCATCCTCATTTTATTTTAATATAGGACTTGGGTCTATGTCAATTAAAAAAATGAAAAGATATTACAAAGTAATATCCAGGCCCTGGTAGAATTTCTTGTATTTTCAAAAAGAAAACTTTGTAAGTTTCAATACAGTACAAATAATACAAATAATGATATGGATTGTTAATTATTTAATTTTATTACATTATTCAAAGATGCTCATTTGTACACGTATCATATATATCACATATAAGGCTTATGATGTGATAATAAAAAAAATTTCCGCTCAGATCGGTTTATGAAATAGTAGAGTGAGAATGACTAAGAACTATAAACAATTTTGAGTCACTAACAAAATGAGAAGATAAAAAATTAGGGAGGCAACCAGGTCTTTTTGGGGATAGAGGGACTTGAACCCTCACGATTTCTAAAATCGACGGATTTTCCTCTTACTATAAATTTCTTTGTTGTCGATATTGACATGTAAAATGGGACTCTATCTTTATTCTTAATCCGATTAAAAAATTCTTCAAAATAAAAAGATTTATCGGACTATGATGGAGTGAATGTTTTGATCAATGAATATTTAATTCTTTTTTTTTCTATCATATAAATAGATAGAAAAAAATTATAGAACCGGTTGGAGTCGTCATTAATCATTTTTAATCATTTGGCGATAGTATTTCAGTAAGTATACATCCGTAAGTATACATATGTATATAGGTTTATCTTTCATCTTTTCGGAAGTTTCGATGGAAGGATTCCTTTATGAACACAATGCAGCCAACTCCATTTGTTAGAACAGCTTCCATTGAGTCTCTGCACCTATCCTTTATTTATTCTTGCTTTATGAAACCCTTGTTTGTTTTCATAAAACGGGATTTGGCTCAGGATTGCCCATTTTTAATTCCAGGGTTTCTCTGAATTTGAAAGTTATCACTTGGTAGGTTTCCATACCAAGGCTCAATCCAATTAAGTCCGTAGCGTCTACCAATTTCGCCATATCCCCCTTTTTTTGTGATGTGATTAGGATCACACATATCATCATGCCGTTTACTCTTTTTGTTCATTTCCATTTATATTATGATTATGCTAAAACCGTTGAATTCATTAGATATCGATTCCTGTATTGAAAAGTGGTTTCTCCGATTTGATTTCGTATCTATCTTCTTTCATTTTTATTGGAGACCGTAGTTGGTCCAACTAGAAATTCAATATCGATATATATCGCATAACATATATCTATTATAATATATATGTATATTATATATATATGTCCCTATTCCTATCATTTTTAGTGTGCAATTTTGAATACTTGAACGGTCGATTCTTTTTTTTTCCTCTTAGGTTTCCCTTTTCCAAATGAAACCCTAGGAATGTTTTATTATGGTCTGGATTGCCCTTTTCTCTTCATATCCTCTTCTTAGGGCGGATCATAAAAAAAAAATGACAACGACAAAGGGTAATTTAGTATTTCAAATTTCAGTAATAGCCATATCTAATCGAATAGATATAATTAATCAATTAATCATTCCGTTAATTTACAATTAATTATTAATTCAATTTTTTTTATTATATAAATTCTATATTTTCACATTCAAATATATATATATATATAATAAATATCGAATAAGATTATAACTTAATTAGTAGAATTACTATAATAATAATTCTATTATATAATAGATTCTATTCCTAACCTTAGGTACAAAATTCTATTTCAAATTAGAATATAGAAAAATATATATAGAAATATAAAATTATGTACTAAAAAATTTGATTTCTAATTTATATAGACTTTATTTCTATAGAATTTATTTTATTTCTATAGAATTTATATAGTAAAATATTAAAAAAACAATATTGAATAGTAATTAAGAGATTTTTTATTAATAAAATTTATTATTGATAAATATATATTTGAGAATATAAATCTAAATTAATATATCAAAACGAAATGTTTTTGAAAAACAAAAAAAAAAATTAGATTTTCCATTTTTATTCGTTTCTATAGT